TTAGTAATAGAATAAATAATAATAAGTCATAATTCATTGGTTGCTTGTATCATTAACTATTTCTTTATTTTTATGCGAGGAGCTTACCATGAATCCACTGATTTCTGCTGCTTCCGTTATTGCTGCTGGATTGGCTGTAGGGCTGGCTTCTATTGGACCTGGAGTTGGTCAAGGTACTGCTGCGGGCCAAGCCGTAGAAGGTATCGCGAGACAACCAGAGGCAGAGGGTAAAATACGAGGTACTTTATTGCTTAGTCTGGCTTTTATGGAAGCTTTAACAATTTATGGATTGGTCGTGGCATTAGCGCTTTTATTTGCAAATCCCTTTGTTTAATCCTAGAAAATTCCTTGTTTTGTCTTTCTTTTTTTATTACCTTGGATTTGCCGCTTGATTTTTCTAATTATATCAAGATTTCACTCCTACAATAACTTTAACTTATTCGTTGAGATAATACCCCGTGGGAAGGACTAATTTGAGGATCGGGAATTATCGGATCCGCTCGCTTTTTTCCTTCCCGTTCTCAGTCCAACGGAACCCCCTTTTTAGTAGAAGCGTTGCAACAAACGAGGTATTCGCAATTGATATGAGACCTGGACCTAATTCTAATAATTAAATATATTGAGAAATAGAAATAAGGAAATCAAATAAAATAAAAAAGGGCGAAGTAATAAAAAAAGAACTATGTTCAATTTAGTCCTATCTATAAAAGGAGATCGTATGAAAAATGTAACCGATTCTTTCGTTTCCTTGGGCCGCTGGCCATCCGCCGGGAGTTTCGGGTTTAATACCGATATTTTAGCAACAAATCCAATAAATCTAAGTGTAGTCCTTGGTGTATTAATTTTTTTTGGAAAGGGAGTGTGTGCGAGTTGTTTATTTCAAGAATAAGCTGGATCTAACCAGCTGCGCTTTATTCTTTACAACTAGGAAAGAGAATAACTAGGAAAGGGAGGTGCACGATCTCGCGAATTACTTCTGAATAAATTCAGAAATCATATGTACGAACCATAGCATTTCGCGATTCATTGGTAAATAACCTTTGATTTTCTATCAACCAATAATATGGGACCCTAAACATGGTTAAAGCTAAATTGTTTGAAGTCCGGGCGCAACATTGGTGCTCTTTCTACCACTATGTTAGTATAGAGATGGTTTCAAAATGAATAGTTGCGTTTTATCCGATATAGAACACTCATATCGATAAAATGATTTGAACCTTTTACTGGAAAAAGGGAATCCTATCCTTTTTTTATCCAATGCGGAATGGACGACCTATGTATTAAAGTAAAAAGTAAGCGGGATTTTTTGGATTTGAAGAAAAAGAAATAAAAAAAAAACAACCTTGCCGATAATTACAGATTTTTTGTCTGGTCGGAAGAGTCCTCCGAATATTCTGGTCTTGGATCAATTATTTAATATTTTGGAATCCGAGCAGAGAAGAGAGGATAAGCTCATTACATAAAAAAAAGAGATATGGGAATGCCCCATAAGTAAGTGAGCGTGAGAGCCAAATGAACCGAAAGATTCATGTTTGGTTCGGGAAGAGATCATGGAATTTTTTAAATTAATGGGAAGATAATCTACTTTCATTAAGTGATTTATTAGATAATCGAAAACAGAGAATCCTGAGTACTATTCGAAATTCAGAAGAGCTGCGCGAAGGGGCCATTGAAAAGCTGGAAAAAGCCAAGGCCCGCTTACGTAAAGTGAAAATGGAAGCGGATGAGTTTCGAGTGAATGGATACTCCGAGATAGAACGAGAAAAATTGAATTTGATTAATTCAACTTATCAGAATTTGGAACGATTAGAAAATTACAAAAACGAAACTATTCAGTTTGAACAACAAAGAGCGATTAATCAAGTCAGACAACGCGTTTTTCAACAAGCCTTACAAGGGGCTCTAGGAACTCTGAATAGTTGTTTGAACAACGAGTTACATTTACGCACCATCAGTGCTAATATTGGTATGTTTGGGGCGATGAAAGAAATAACTGACTAGTCCTTCTACTGTAGGCATTATTTATCGATTTTTCCTTTGCTTCGGAAAAAGAATTAAGCAAGACTCATGGCAACCCTTCGAGCCGACGAAATTAGTAATATTATCCGTGAACGTATTGAGCAATATAATAGAGAAGTCAAGATTGTGAATACTGGCACCGTACTTCAAGTAGGCGATGGCATTGCTCGTATTCATGGTCTTGATGAAGTAATGGCAGGTGAATTAGTAGAATTTGAAGAGGGTACAATAGGCATTGCTCTTAATTTGGAATCCAATAATGTTGGTGTTGTGTTAATGGGTGACGGTTTGATGATACAAGAGGGAAGTTCTGTAAAAGCAACAGGAAGAATTGCTCAGATACCAGTGAGCGAGGCTTATTTGGGTCGTGTTATAAATGCTCTGGCTAAACCTATTGATGGTAGGGGTGAGATTTCAGCTTCGGAATCTCGGTTAATTGAATCGCCCGCCCCCGGTATTATTTCGAGACGTTCCGTATATG